GAAAGAGCTTACTATGAGAACAGAAGGCGGATTGGAATCTACACATTGATTCTTCAAAATTTTTTTGAACCGTATGCGCCAAAAGGTGCATGTACGGTTCCGAAGGGATAGAATTTTACCCTAATCAACCGACTTTATCGAGAAAGAATACTTTTTTTAGGCCAAGAAGTTGATAGCGAGATCTCCAATCAACTTATTGGTCTTATGGTATTTCTCAGTATCGAGGATAATACCAAGGATCTCTATTTGTTTATAAACTCTCCTGGGGGATGGGTAATTTCTGGAATATCTATTTATGATACTATGCAATTTGTACAACCAGACGTACATACAATTTGTATGGGATTAGCCGCCTCAATGGGATCCCTTATCTTGGTTGGAGGAGAAATTACTAAACGTCTAGCATTCCCTCACGCTTGGCGCCAATGAGGTTTTTTGAGAAAAAAAAAAGACTATGCCTTCGCGATATGAATCTTAAGTAATAATAGCATGGCACTTTGAATTCGATATGAGAGCTTTTTTTGGAAAAAAAAAAAAAAAAAATATTTGATTATGTATTGAGAGAGTAGTATGAGCTAAAGGATATTTCCAATTTTTTCTTATCTATTGGAAGTCGAGTTTAGCGTCACAAACTTTTTGTTTTTATACCGCAGAACCCATAACAATATTTATGTTATGGAATAGTATGAAAAAGAATTATTTTTCTTTACTTTTTATTTGATCCGATCAAAAAGAAACTTTGGGATTGCTGAATCACAGACAAAATATGTAAAATAGATTCTAAATAAAAATACATTATTATGCAACGGAACCATCATAGTATTTTTTAACTCTTACAAAATGAAGGGTGGTAATTTGATACCGATCTGGGTCTGATAAATCCGATTTTTTTTCTTTCTTCGATGGAAGGGTAAGGGTCAATGTTATTGTAGAGCCGTATGCAATGCACAAAAGATGCCCGTACGGTTGTTCAATTCAATTTTTTTTTTTTGTTATCCTTTATCTTTCTTTTCTCTTCATCATGCGAGATAGAAGAACTTTTTATTCTGTTATATCATCAGGGTAATGATTCATCAACCTGCTACTTCTTTTTATGAAGCACAAACGGGAGAATTTATCCTGGAAGCGGAAGAACTGCTGAAACTGCGCGAAACCCTCACAAGGGTTTATGTACAAAGAACGGGCAAACCTTTATGGGTTGTATCCGAAGACATGGAAAGAGATGCTTTTATGTCAGCAACAGAAGCCCAAGCTTATGGAATTGTTGATCTTGTAGCAGTCTAGCAGTTGCTGAAAATAGTATGGATTTCGCGTAAATCCGCGATTTTCTATTTTATCTTATCTTCTTACCCCGAATTTGATATTGAAAAAATTCAGAATTATCTGGTTAGGATCGATCTAAACCAACCCATTATGTATATGATTCAACATGCCAACTATTAAACAACTTATTAGAAAAACAAGACAGCCAATCAGAAATGTTACGAAATCCCCCGCTCTCGGGGGATGCCCTCAGCGTCGAGGAACATGTACTAGGGTGTATGTGTGACTCGTTAAGATCATGGGCTGGGACAAAAGAAAGAAAACAATTTTTCCCATATCAATGAATAGGATAAAATGGAAGAATTCCATTCACTTCACTATCTAAAGTAAATCTAAAAATAAAAAACAAAATCTTCCCCTATCGTGTATGAAATTTATGGTTTCGATTGGTGCAAATTCAATCACCTCAATTTAAAATGATAAAAAATTACCCATTGGTATCAAACGGTTATCCATTAAGCGGGGAAAATCCTATTTTAAAAACAGAAAGAGTAGACTCCCACTCTTGCAAGAACGGACTAACAGGGTCAGCTATCCAGCGAACCTTCCTAATTAAATACCGTTACTGTATGGGTAGATCTTATTGTGAAAGATCTATTATTGGATAATTCAGGGGTAGAGTAGAGCCAAAAAAGTGTGAACTGTACAAGTCAAATTACCAATAAGATTGATTAAATCAAAATTAAATCAAATAAGAGGCTCCGGTGTATAGAGAAGACCTTACCGTTTAAGAAGTAACCATAGAAACGATGGAACCCACTATTTCTTTTTTCCATTTACTATGTTTTTGATAGCTAATAGAATACAATTTTTTTTTTCGAGATTAAGTGAAATGCCTAGAAAAAAGGAAAATTGTGGTCGGGAAGGTTATAGTAGCCAAAGCCATTGGAATTCCATTTTTATACATCGGAAACTCCGTTTTGTTATTACTAGACTAAGAAAGTGAAAAAGAATAACTGAAAGAAGGAAAATCCATTAGTTATTCGTCAAAATCTCATTTATACAATGACCAGAATTAGACGAGGATATATAGCTCGGAGACGTAGAACAAAAATTCGTTTCTTTGCCTCAAGTTTTCGAGGGGCTCATTCAAGACTTACTCGAACTATTACTCAACAGAAAATAAGAGCTTTGGTTTCGGCTCATCGGGATAGAGGTAGGCAAAAGAGAAACTTTCGTCGTTTATGGATCGCTCGCATAAACGGAGTGATTCGCGAAAGGGGAGTATCAAATAGTTATAATAGATTAATACATGATCTGTATAAGAGACGGGTATTTCTTAATCGTAAAATACTTGCGCAAATAACTATATTAAATAAGAATTGTCTTTATATGATTTCCAACGAGATCATAAAGTAAGTAAATTGAAAGCAATGCGTCAGAATAATTTAAAAAGAGTTTCCCGGAGTTCATTCTCCGGGACGGTAAAATAGAAATGAATATGATAAAGGAGTCAAAATGAATGAACACGTTCAATAAAAAAAGATTTCTCCGCTTACCTGATTTTTCTCTTATGAAAGATACGAGAATCAAATACGATAATCAAATCTGCATTTTTTTATTTTTTGAACAAAACACCAATCTCTGTTTGAGTTCGGATTTGAATTTTGATTCAATTGAAAAAAAAAAGGTAAGCCTATCTATTTCGGGCTCTAAGACCAGGAGTTCTAGTGGTCGACTCAGTTCTTTCAAATTGTTTTTCATTATTAAGAAAAGGTAACGAAGATAAAATACGAGCTTGTTTTATAGCAATAGTAATTAATCGGTGTTGTTTGAAAGTCAATCTATTCACTCGTCTAGATAATATTTTTCCTTGTTCACTAATAAATCGACTAATTAAACTCATGTTTCTATAATCAATTTGATCTCCCGATTGGATCGGGGGCAAACGTCTCCGAAAAAATCGCTTCGATTTAAGAAAAGGTCGCTTGGATTTATCCATGGGTTGTTTAGTTTATTCCTTATTACGAAAATCCTATTTTGGTGAGATCTAAAATAAATTAGAATTAAGAAATAGGATTTGCTTTGTTTATTCTTTATTTTTACTTTATTTTTATTATAATTTTATTAAGTAATAATATATATCATGTCATTTTTCCCCTTCCATTCCAAGGAAGGGGAACACGCAGGTGCAAATGCTTGGTTCAATCTATTTCTTTATCTCCCCGTGAATTGTATGTTTATAACAATAGGGACAGAATTTTCTCAATTCCAATCGATTAGGCGTATTGTGTCGATTCTTTTCAGTAATATATCTGGAAATTCCCGTTGATGCCTTTTCCTTATTAATATCCTTTTGGATACAACTAGTACATTCTAAAATAACCGTTACTCGAACATCTTTACCCTGTGCCATGAACCTCCTTTGTATTTTTTTAGTTATTCAACAACAAAAACAGGAAAAAAGAAGAAGTTACTAATTTGAAATCCAGATTTCACTGCAATCAATAAAAGAATATTAAATAATATAATGATTTCTAAACTCTATTTTGACTCATAGTACATCATTTCAGTATCTTTAGAATATTCTTTCCCTAGATCTAATTTGTAGGTTTCACCCCTATCTATTTTTTTCCTTCTATTAAAAATTTTTCTATCTAATTTAATTTAAACTTCAATCCAAGTTTTGCAAATGTTGAATCTACTTTTCTTCTTTCTCTTTCCTCCCTTATTCTTTTTCTAAAAAGGGATTGGATTATTCACACGGATATTTTATTATATCTCTAATCTTCTTTATCCCTTTCCATGTTAATACCTAGAATGAAAAAAAGGGGAATGTTAACGCATCTGGAAAAAAACGATTAATCTCTATCAAAAGACCTGCTAAAGCCCCGAACCATAGAGTACTTAGTACCGGTGCCACAGAGAGATATGTTTTAAAATCTCGCATTAAAAAACCTCCTTCTTTATTGGAATACATAATCGTAATACATATATGATTAGATGCATATGTAGTTAAGAGCTACTTAAAATTGTACACCGAATCTCGAATTCACATTGAAATGTACAATGAGTTGGTAAAAAAATAAGATTTTCTTTTGCTTAAAACAGAAATAAAGGATCCCTTTCTTCCCCAGCATTCACGAAAAATATTCATTTAGTTTTATGGCAGGTATCCATATTTCATATGTATATAAGTTTTGGACTATTCCTATTATTATATGATATATGAAACCAACAAGAAGAAATAGAAAAAAAAAATATTTGTTTATATTAAAATAAAAGAAATTAAGGATGTGGAAAACAAGAGAGGAATTCTCTACAATGACACTACATTGTAGACCAATTAAAGGGATGTGGCGCAGCTTGGTAGCGCGTTTGTTTTGGGTACAAAATGTCACAGGTTCAAATCCTGTCATCCCTACCTATTACTTCTCCTTTGATTTGAGCAGTAACAGGAGATCCGTTGAGATGGATTGATTTTGGACATACATTTTCTTTTTATAAGACTATTATATAGTATATACATACAAAATGTAGTGGGGTTCCAAAAAGAATCCTTTTCTTTACTTAGAGTCTTATCTATCTATTACAAAAGCGCTCTTAGTTCAGTTCGGTAGAACGCGGGTCTCCAAAACCCGATGTCGTAGGTTCAAATCCTACAGAGCGTGATTCCAATCTTCCTAGATTGAATTAGACCTCCTATGAATTAAAGAAAAGAGGAGGTCAATCAAAAA